ACAAGTGACGGAGATACGCGATTTAAATAACGGAAAATCCAATATTTTAAAATTGTATCTAGAATGACTGGAAAAGTGGAAACAAGGCCAGATATAATTTGATCATTATGAACAAATCCAAAATCCTTGTAGACAAAGCCAATCATCAGTTCCCAACCATGGGGCGAATGAAATCCGATACATAAATCAGTTAATAAAAGAAGAGAAAAAGCTTTTATTGTATCACTTAAGTTATATAGGAATTCTTGAGCCCAAGAATTAAGAATAACGAGTTCTTTATTACCCAAAATAGAATAACCACTTAGAATAATGAAACATATTATATTTGTCGAGAAGTGCAAAATCGTATGAATGCGACCCTCGTTGTGTATCTTGATTAATTGGATTGTTTCTTTGTGAATTCCTATACGAAGGTTTTGTAGATGTGTCTCCGAGTATTCCTTCATCATTTCCTCTAAGAAGAGGAGTTCCTCTAATTCTATGAATTTTTCTAGAATACTCTTTTCTTCAAGATCATTCAAAAAAGTTTCGGATTGCCTAGTGTTCCACCAATTAGTAACCCATGATTCCAGACTTTTTTGAAAGGAGAGAGAAATCCACCAGGGCAAAAATACTATAGATGCAAGATATAAAAGAGGAGTGAATGCTTTCTTTTTTGCCATTTTTTCATCTGTGAATTGTTAATGAACCCATCTCATTCGTCGACTCTATGTAATCTAATATTTCTCTCACGCATCAATTCTATTACAAGTTATCAAACCTATGAATCTATTCACTCTTTTTTTTGTGATTTCGTGGTTAGGCCTTGAATCTAGAAAAAAATACGGAAAAAGATGAAAAATTCGAATGAATATATATGATATGAATAAATAATATAATAAAAAAGGTTTCCCTATATCTCAATCAGTCAAATTCGAAGCATATATCTCTTTTCGATGAACGCCCGGAAAACCACTTTAAATAATGAATATGAATAGTATTCAGATTTTGAGACAAAAGAACTCCTTTTCTATCATTATATAAAAAAACCTCTAATATTTCGAAAAATTTAACTGACTATGAGTAGTCAGCGATAGAATAATTGAGGTTATTTTCTGAAAAATATTGTGAAAAATGAGTGACAAAAAACGACATAAATAAATTGGCTACGTTATAAGAGATCCAAATTTTTCGTCATTAAGGAGCACAAAAAGTCTAAAAAGATGCTTCAAAAAAATTACAAGATATGATCTATCTGAATCTAAAGTTTCAATTCCAACAACTAAAAAGGGGGAATTTCCTTTTTTCGAAATGGTTGATTATGAGATTTTCTTTTTTTCTTTTTTTTTTTTTATATAATTGAGTTGTGTATGTGTATATTTCGATACATATAAAAGATCCCCCAAAAAGGTTTTTTTATACTTGTTCCATATATGTCTGCTTTGACTCGAATGAATGTTCTGAAGAAACCTCAATTAAGTTATGTTATAGATATAGAAAAAGAGGATTCTTGCTTTTTTGCCCTCCCGCGAGAAAGCATTAATTTCTCACTGATTTCTTAAAATACTTCAATAGGTACACGCAAGAAATAAGCCAATTCAGCAGCTTTTTGTTCCATTTCCCGTGGAGTAAAATTCTCATCAGTACGAGTCAATGGAATGGCTCCCTGGCCTCTGATATCCATATAAAGGACACGACGAGCATAAATACCCTCTTTAACTTCTATTCTGACGGACTGAATATCTTTTATAAGAAATCGGAGGAAGACCCGACGATTTTTTCCAGGGAATCCCCAACGAAAGATACACACTATTCCGTCTTTTCTATCAAATCGATCATAACCACTACCTACATTCCACGAAATTGTGCACCACAAATAGGAGCTAATAAAAAGACCCGCGATCCCATAGAAAGACATCACAATCCCTTGTGGAAAAAAAACTATTTGCTGAGACGGAAATAAAGATATCAAATTTCTACCAAGATAACTCGAGGTTCCAACCAACAAGAATCCTAATGAACCTAAAAAAAGGATAACAGCCCAGCAGAAATTACTTGTTTTTCGAGCCCCCGTTATAGGTTCTATCCATATATGTTCTGATCGACAACTCATACTTGATCCGGTTGCTTTTTTTGCAATTGAGAGAATACCCCAAATGAATTTGCCGTTTATTTCCGAAGTAACTCGCATCAACTAGCACTAGTTTGATGTGAACCTTTAGAAGTAATTCATTAAATTGGTTAGATCTAAACTAATAACACACCCTTCGTATGACTCACTAAAGATAGCCACATGTATATAGATAGACCAACTTTACAGTTCAGCTATTCGCCGATTCGGGTCTAGTTGAAACTAGCTAATAGCATTTTGGGGAGATTTCGACGGAAGCTTCTTATACCATATTTAACTAAATGGATATCTGTGTTATGATACAAGCGTCAGTTTTGAAAAAAAAAAGATAATATTTTGCGCCCTCAGCTCTAAACAATCTTGTTTTTTTGAACATAAAGAAATAAAGAAGCCATTGCGATTGCCGGAAATACTAGGCCTACTAAAGGGACTAAAACGGAGGGAAAATTAAGAGTTGTCATAGAATGGGTACCTCGATTTACTTTTTGTACCTGTTATTATTATTATTATTTCTATTTTATATTTATTTTATTATTTATAATAAAAAGATATCTTATCTTATTATATTTATATTATATCTTATTATATTTATATTATATAATTATATAATATAATATATATATATAAACTTACTTATATTTATTTAACTTATATTTATTTAACTTATATTTATTTAATTTTTTTATTTATTATACTTATATCTTACTTATATAATATAATAATTATAATATAATAATAAATATATAATAAAAAATATAATATATATATAATATAATAATATATAATATATATATATAATAATAATAATTTTGAATTTGATTATAATTTGATAATTTTAAATTGGAATTATTGCTACTTAAAAATTTTATTAAATTAAAATCTATATCTATTAAGATCTATTAAGAATTAATTATTAATTAAAAAAAATATAAGTATCTACTATCTAAGTCTAAGTGAGTATATAATGTAGTTTTTCATCTTTCTACATGAAAAATTTGAGAGGATATGGATGAGATATTATTTTCTTCATTTTTTGCTCTTGTCTTCGAATTTCATTCACTAGGCAAAAAGTTTTTTTTAATGAATTATTTTAGATTCTATTTATATTGATTCAAGGGTTTGTTAGAATCCCATCCAGCAGGGATTCTTAGTCAAAATAGGATTATCGTACGCTATAGAAAGATAAAAAATTCTATACTATATTTTCTAGATTTTAATTTTTTTAATTATATTATATATGACGAGATGACGAGAAGAAGATTTTTTTATTTGCCTAATTTCACGAAAAAAAGAATTCCATCTTTTATCTTGTTAATAGAGACTTCTTGATGAATAATCAGGAATATAGAAAAAGGGTCAGATTTCCTATTTTATGTGACTTTTGATATTTTATGTGACTTTTGATTCGTTATACAATTAGATTTTATGTCAACAAAGAAAACCCATTCGTCTTAATTTCACTTGTATTCCGATAAACGAATTACTTGTTCGCTCAAAATAATGGACTTCATTTTCTAATTTTGATTCAAAGGAAAGAAAGTGTGGAGTTGAAATAACTCACTCAGAACGCCTTTTAAAGGATTACGTGGTACGATTAAATCGAATAAACCCTTCTGGAATAAATACTCAGACGCTTGTGAACCTTCGGGTACTGTTTTATTCAATGTTTGTTCAATTACTCTTTTACCCGCAAAGGCAATGTAGGCATTGGGTTCGGCAATAATGATATCCCCCAACATACCAAAACTGGCTGTAACCCCACCAGTAGTAGGAGATGTAAGGATTGGTACATAGAATAACTTTTTATTTGATTGATAATCATATAAAGCAGAAGATATTTTAGCCATTTGCATCAAGCTCAAACTTCCTTCTTGCATACGTGCCCCTCCGGAAGCACACACGATAATAAGAGGTAGAAATTCTTTAGTAGCATATTCAATCAAACGGGTAATTTTCTCCCCGACTACGGATCCCATACTACCCCCCATAAACTGAAAATCCATAACCCCTATTGCTACGGAAATACCGTTTAATTGCCCTATGCCTGTTTGAACAGCCTCGGTTAATCCTGTCTTTCTTTGATAAGAATCGATACGATTTTTATAAGGCTCCTCCTCCGAATGAAATTGAATGGGATCCAGAGAAACCATGTCTTCATCCATAGGCTCCCAAGTACCCCGATCGATCGAAAGTTCGATTCTATCAGAACTACTCATTTTCAAATGATATCCACATTGTTCACAAAGATTCATTTTTGATTTAAAAAATTTCTTATAATTTAATCCATAACAATTTTCGCATTGAACCCACAAATGTTTGTATTTTTGAGTTACATCCAGATTAGTAGAACTTTGTCGTATACTCCTTCCGGTTTTTTTACTACTAGTTCCACTTTTACCACAAATGGAACTAGAAATGTAATTGTTACTGGAACTGTCACTACCACTTACAATGTAACTATCAATACAGATTTGAGACTGAAGATAACTGTCAATGCAACTATTAATGTGATTATTCCAAGTATACTGAGTATCATCCATGTAATGATCGTGGTCGGGATTCTTACTCTTAGATCCATTATTCAGATAACTAGAATTCCGATAAAAAGAACTTTCTAGTTCACTACAAGGATGATCATTATCAATCTCAAAAATATGATTTTCAATATCAAAATATATAGAATAACTGTCCCCGTTACTATCTTTAACTAAAAAAGTATCATCAGAGATGAAATTCCGAATGTCCTTGACGCCAAAAAAAAGATCAACATTACTATAATTGTCATGACCACTCCAACTCTGAATGTTTTTATCCGTATCATTTATCTTCAGATCTTTACTTTCGCCGGCATTTTCAATAGGACCAAGACTGCCCGCTGATTTACTTAGCC